ATAACAATTGAAATGATAGAAAAAGAGATGTGAGTTAATATATGTTCTAAAGTGGCAAATATCATAATTTTTTTTTTAGGGGGGTATCCCCAATTACGGAATGGAAATCCGGAATTGAATTCATTATAGGATCTATTGTGCCTTTTTTAGAGGATGCCGCCACTCGGACTCGAACCGAGATGCTCTAGCACTGCTTCCTAAGAGCAGCGTGTCTACCAATTTCACCATGGCGGCTTCATCGAAATAATCATAGTCCATATGATGTTCAATCGTCGAGATTGAGGGATTTAATGCAATCTATTTTAGGAAATGTTAGAATCGATGAATAAAGACCCGTTCAAATAAATATTTAAACGCTCAATAATCCTTAGTATCGTGGCAGGAGGTCATTTTAAACAGCGGGCTTTTCCGTATTATAAGTTCTTCTGGAATAGTTGGAACTAGACGGTTATGCCCTGAGTCCGGGTATAGAACTAAGAATTTTTTTTTTTTCTCATTTTTTGACGATTCATTTCTCATTTATCTGATTTGATAGATCCGAAACGAAAAAGATTCATTTTTCAATGAACAAAATAAAACAATATTTTTTATATATCACAACTTCATCACTACATCCAAAAGATTTCTATAAAAATTTGGATAGTTTGGTATTAAAGATGTATTAATGATTGGGATCTTCATTGTATACATAACATAATTTGTGTGACGATTTACCAAACCCATTAGGTATTGGACCGGGCATATCGTATAACAAAAGAGTTTCAATCTTTATTGGAATTCTACTGTATGTACTTTATGTACTTTAACTTAGAAAACTTAAAAAATGAAAATGATAAGATCTCTTTATATATAGATTTGAAATCTAATATTAATAGATAAAAAAATTTAGATATTAGATCTAGATATATCGATTGATCGATCCTCCAGCTCAAACATGGGATAGGATCCATTGGGGTTGGATTACGTAAGATTGACTCATTCTTTAGTACATAAATATCGATCTAAATGGTATCCTGGCAGTTTTATTATTATTATTATTTTTTTTTTTCTGTTCGAAATAAGAGGGAGTCCTTGTAGATATGTAGTGATTCAGAGAGCTACAAATCAAAGTTTTAAAATGTATATTTTAATCAATTAGTTTCAATAATTCATTGACTTTGACTATGAATCTTATCCCCGCCTTACTTTGGAACAAAAAAGGGGGCTCTAACCTCGTTCATACTTGTTTCAGATTTTCAAAAAATATTAATGATGTATAACTATTGGAGATACATAATCCAATAAGCCAATCCCTTCCTAAGAAAAAAAAAGTAAGAGTTTTGTTATTGTGAAAAATGAATCGATGGGGAAAGTTACAATCCCCATCTCGCGAATTATAAAAACCAATCAATGAAAGGTGAAACTTTGTATTTTGTGTCTAACTACTTCTTTCTTTTTTTTTTTTTTTCAAACAAAAAAAGAAATCATTTTTAGAACCTAGTATACAGAAGAATTTGTATTCTACATACCACAACAGCCAGTTCTATCTCATATTGATGAGTTCAAAACATTAGTTAATGTGAATTCTTCATCTTATAAATTTAATCATCCAATTCATCGAGTCATGCTGATTCAGATTCAGATCATTCCAAGGCTTTATTACTTGTTTGTCGCACAAAAAAACTTTTTGAATGCCCGGTAGAAATAGATTTAGCTAAAGATAAAGCTTTTGCCGCGGCCTGATATCCCCTTCCTTTCCAAATATTTCTACGAATATGCTTTTTTGACAGAGAAGTACGTTTCTTTGGAACCGCCATTTCAAAATAAAAGGGTCACTCATTTTTATAGTTGGACGTGAAAGACATTTATTGTTCAATTCAAAATATATTGTTCTTTCTATTAACTATTCATTATCTATCTTTATTCCATAGCCGATACTTATGCTTACTTCATAACATAGAAAAGTATGGATACAGATAGATGAGCATCGCATATGGTATTATTAAGGATAAAAAAAGAAATGAAATAGAAGAAAAAAGAAAAAACGATGTGATTTTCAAGGGAATTTTTTTTTTTCACATTTCCATTACATCCAATGTTCGAAGAAAGAATAATTTGTACTGATTGGGGGCTTCATATCTTTATTCAATCTATGTCTACGGGCGTGATCTACTACCGTTGAATCGGATGCCATTGATAAGAATTAAAAAGGTTCCAATTCATATCTCAGTCTATTTAGATAATATATATATATTATAAATGTTATATTTAATAAATCGAAAAGCTTAAGAACCCTTTCCTAATTTAGGAAACCAATAATGAATGTAACCTTTTTCTATTAATTGGTCAAGCTCGGAGATAGAGTCCACATAATTTAAATTGAAATTAAATCAAAGTAGTTAATCCGTTAAACAATACATTACTTGATAAAATAAAGGGAATTTGAGTAATTTCTCATTTTAGTTCTATGCGAAGTGACAAGTATTCTAGGATTTTTCATAAACACATAAACATAAGTTTGTTTTTTTGGACTAGAAGCCAATCAATTCCAGAATTAGTTAATGACTCCGAAGAAACTAAATAAAAACTAGGTTTATTGGATCGAGTTATTGGCAGATCCTACGATACATACCAGAATAAAGTACTTGAATTTTTGGTATCATTCTTTTTCCTTACTATAATTAGTATAAATACGGATAGAAATCACCGTATCGTATGTATATAGTAGAATAATTGAAAATTTCATATTTTTTATCTTAATAAATATCTTCGTTAATAACTAGGTAGTAGCTTTTAACTAGTAACTTGGTTATTTGAAGAATTGTAACTTCTTCGTTTGAATTTTTTGTTTTTTTTTTTTTTATTTATTTGATTATTGCTCCTTCCGGAAGAAATAAGGGCTGGTGAATGGGAAACAATTAATAAGAATAAAAAAAGAAAGTTTGATTTTATTATGGAACATACATATCAATATGCATGGATCATACCTTTCGCTCTACTTCCAGTTACTATGTCAATAGGGTTGGGACTTCTGCTTGTTCCGACCGCAACAAAAAATTTGCGTCGTATGTGGACTTTTCCTAGTGTTTCATTGCTAAGTATAGTTATGGTTTTTTCGTCCGATCTGTCTATTCAACAGATAAATGGCAGTTCTATCTATCAACATCTATGGTCTTGGACCATCAATACTGATTTTTCCTTAGAGTTCGGCTACTTGATCGATCCACTTACTTCTATTATGTCAATACTAATCACTACGGTTGGAATCATGGTTCTTATTTATAGTGACAATTATATGTTTCATGATCAAGGATATTTGAGATTTTTTGCTTATATGAGTTTTTCCAATACTTCCATGTTGGGATTAGTTACTAGTTCCAATTTGATACAAATTCATATTTTTTGGGAACTAGTGGGAATGTGTTCGTATTTATTAATAGGTTTTTGGTTCACACGACCGGCTGCCGCAAATGCTTGTCAAAAAGCGTTTGTAACTAATCGTGTAGGGGATTTTGGGTTATTATTAGGAATCTTAGGTTTTTATTGGATAACAGGGAGTTTCGAATTTCGAGATTTGTTCGAAATCTTCAATAACCTGATCCGTAATAATGAGGTCAACTCTTTATTTGCTACTCTGTGTGCCTCCCTATTATTCGTCGGTGCAGTTGCTAAATCCGCACAATTTCCCCTTCATGTATGGTTACCTGATGCCATGGAGGGGCCTACTCCTATTTCGGCTCTTATCCATGCTGCTACTATGGTAGCAGCAGGCATTTTTCTTGTCGCTCGATTTCTTCCGCTTTTCACAGTCATACCTTACATAATGAATCTCATTTCTTTGATAGGTGTAATAACGGTACTATTAGGAGCTACTTTAGCTCTTGCTCAAAGAGATATTAAGAGAAGTTTAGCCTATTCTACAATGTCTCAATTGGGTTATATTATGTTAGCCCCAGGGATAGGCTCTTATCGAGCTGCTTTATTCCATTTGATCACTCATGCCTATTCGAAAGCATTATTGTTTTTAGGATCCGGATCAATTATTCATTCAATGGAACCCATTGTTGGATATTCTCCAGATAAAAGTCAGAACATGGTTCTTATGGGTGGTTTAACAAAATATGTGCCAATTACAAAAAATACTTTTTTATTAGGTACACTTTCCCTTTGTGGAATTCCACCTCTTGCTTGTTTTTGGTCTAAAGATGAAATTCTTAATGATAGTTGGTTGTATTCACCTATTTTCGCGATAATAGCTTGTTTCTCGGCGGGGTTAACTGCATTTTATATGTTTCGGATGTATTTACTTACTTTTGATGGTCATTTACATGCTCATTTTCAAAATTACAGTGGCATTCAAAATAGCTCGTTCTATTCAATATCGATATGGGGGAAAGAAGGAACCAAACCAGTTAACAGAAATTTGTTTTTATCAACAATGAATAATAATGAAAAGGTTTCCTTTTTTTCGAAGAAGATATACAAAATGAACGGAAATGTAAGAAATCTGATACGCTCCTGTAGGATTTATTTTGAAAATAAAGACACTTCAACGTATCCCCATGAATCAGACAATACTATGCTTTTGCCTCTACTTATATTGGTCCTATTTACTTTGTTCGTTGGATCCATAGGAATTCCTTTCGGTCAAGGAGTAATGGATTTTGATATATTATCGAAATGGTTAACTCCATCAATAAACCTTTTACATAAAAATTCGAACTATTCTGTGGATTGGTATGAATTTGTGACAAATGCAATTTATTCAGTCAGTATAGCCTGTTTTGGAATATTCATAGCGTCCATTTTATATGGGTCTGTTAATTCATCTTTTCAGAATTTGGACTTAATCAATTCATTTGTTAAAAAAACAGGCTCTAAGAAAATTTTATTGGACCGAATAATAAATGCGATATACAATTGGTCATATAATCGTGGTTACATAGATGTTTTTTATGCAACATGCTTAACTACAAGTATAAGAGGATTAGCTGAAGTAACTCATTTTTTAGATAGACGGG